ATCTCAAAATATTTAATTCTATTTTTTTCTTATTTCTTATTATTTTTTTCTTATTTCTTATTAATTTAATAAAAAAATAAAGTAAAAGCGGGTAGCGGGAATCGAACCCGCATCGTTAGCTTGGAAGGCTAGGGGTTATAGTCGACGTTGATTCATCATTTTTAACGTCTCTAATTCAAAACTGAACGTGAAACTTTGGTTTCATTCGGCTCCTTTATGGAAGATGTATAAATTCCTATATTAAGACATGAACGAAAAAAAAATTCCACCCATAACATCTATGTCAGCTTTTCTGTCTGAATGTATTCAGAACAACCCGCTTTCTAGACGATCCCTATAGAAAAGAGGGGGATTATATTATAACAACCTTTCTAGTTACTTCGTTCTCTATTTCTATGTGAGAGAATCCTTAGGAAAAGCATTTTGTTTCTACCGAGCTAAAACAATTTGTCGATGTCTCTAGTAAACCAAAGTCATTGTTTAATAGCCATTTTGCTTCAATTTCCGTAATACAAATTCCAAATTAAAGATTTAGTTACGATTAGAAAGCCACTTTCTATCTTTATCCATGGATCCTTTACTCATACTTATTGAATTAGAAGTATTGATCTAATTAAAAAAAAAAATTATGTTTCGTAATCTCATAATCCAATTTTTCAATTTTTAATTGATTCTTGGATACAAATCACGAGAATGTATATTCTTCCTCGAATTTTTCATTGCGAGGTAAAGGATTAAATCCTTTTAAGAAATAAAGTTTTTGGTCGGAATGAAATATTAATCAAACCGAAAGACCCCTTAACTATATAAAGGATTATAGAACGAATCACACTTTTACCACTAAACTATACCCGCTACAATCCGATTATTGTATATAAATGAACCTTTTGTCGAACAAGAAAATGGGTCGTAATAAAAAGTGAAAAGAGTAAAAAGAAAGGATAGGATCATAAAATAATCATGAAAATTAGAGCGTTTACGTGTTGTATCAGAGAACCCAATGAGATTCGGAAAAGAGAATTCATTAAATTTCAATAACTAAAACTAAATAACAAGTGTTTTTTTGCCGGAGGTTTTTGACCTAGACGTCTCGACAAAACTACTTAAGCCATAACATACATGAAAATGTATTGTGCAAGAATCCACAGTTCCCTTTTTGTTATTTATTTACTTTACTAATTTACTAAAATAAAAGGAATAAAGAAAATAAAGAATAAATATAAAAAATTAAGATAAGAAACGACACTTTGATTCGATATCATTTGATTCTATATCATAGAAATCAAATGAGTTTTTATTTTTCCAATCGTAATAACAAGCAAGTATTTTAGTTTTCAAATAAAAAAAAATTATTTATGATTCGTTGGAACAATAAATGGCGGGCCCGGCCTGGTCAGTACTTAGCCGGGCCGTGGAACTAAAAAGCACTCTCGGATGAAAAAAAATATTATGAAGGGCTCTTTCAATCCTTATTTTTTATAATGTAACATAGTATTATCCTTTTTCAATTGGGAGGAGAGATGGCTGAGTGGACTAAAGCGTCGGATTGCTAATCCGTTGTACGAGTTTTTCGTACCGAGGGTTCGAATCCCTCTCTTTCCGTTTTTGTTGATGACTTGGTATTTTCTTTCGAATTTTTCGCGAGCTCTTTTTATTTTTAATAGTTAAAAATGTGTAATAGATAAAATCCTACTAAGAACATTTTAAAATCAAGCAAGGAAAACCTTATCTTTTATTCTTCACGTCCAGGATTACGTCCTGGATCATTAGACAGGAATCCGAAAATAAAGAGAGAAACAAAGAATATCACTACCGTGTAAACAAATAGTTTGAGAGTAAGCATTACATAATCTCCAAGATTTTTTTTAGTAAAAAAGAGAATAGATTCTCCGTTTTTATACCGCATACCCTACTATTTTGATTTTTTATTTTGACACCAAGAAATAAAGTGGGGTGATCCAGATTTTTCGCGGTTGTACAAGAATTTCAATATTTGAATTGAGGGTGTAAGACTTATCTGATCTTATCAATTCTTTTCTTTGAATTTTTTTTTTTTCAATAAATCATGAATTTGTCTAGACATTATTAAATTAAAGATATCATCGAAAACTTACAGCAGCTTGCCAAACAAAGGCTAAGAGAAAAAAAAACAGGGGTATTACTGGCATAACATCTACGATTGGATTTAAAAAAGCGTAGGCCTCGGGCAATTTGGCGACGAAAAAACTACTTGAATAAAGAGCAGAATTAAGACAGATACAGATCAAACTAAATATATTAAGCATAACAAACATTTTGTTCTTGAGGATAATTGTATTTTATTTATTTTGATTGAGTTATTAATAAATTGAGTTTTTTATTATTTTATTATTATAAATATGTTATTATTCATAGAAAAGAAAAATGAATAAAAAGAAAATAAGATAGACCAAAAAACTTTCTTTGATTTGAACTCACCCAATCAAAAATCTTTCAATTCTCAAATCAAAAGAGAATAGAATAAACCATACTTTCATACAATATCTTAATTGAATTATATGTAATGATCAATAAATTCTGTTTAATTCTACGTCTACATGTATAAAAATTCTAGTAATCTATTTTATAGATAATAGATATTTAGACTTGAGTTGACGAACAACCAGTACCAATATTAGTGTTTATTAGTGTCGACTAGAAATGGGGCGTGGCCAAGTGGTAAGGCAACGGGTTTTGGTCCCGCTATTCGGAGGTTCGAATCCTTCCGTCCCAGAACATAACTGACCCACGATCATTTTATTAATCTATAATTTTATTAATCTATAATAAAAAATAAAATATATATCTATATCATAATCTATATCATAATAAAATATATCAAAATAAAGATTGTCTTTTCGACCAGTCTTCCGTTTAGGAGTATAATATTGTTATAGAATGCGATTCTTAATTTCTTTTTTTTTTTTTTTTTTATTAATCATATCTTTTTCACAAATTTAATCGAGTTCAAATAACACGCATATGAAACGAAATTTGGATTTGTTAAATATTACAGATTTTACAATATGAAATATGAAAAAATAACAACCTAAATCTTCAATCTTTCCTTACATCAGTCTTTTTTTTTTATTAATCATTGATGGTTTAATCCAATATGGATTTATCTTTCTCTTAATGATGATAAAAAGCGAATGGTACTTACTGTAAAACCTTATGCAAATAATGATTATTAGGGTAGGAAACTATTCAATCAATTAAATCTTTTTAATGATTTCTTATGAGTTCTTGGTATTCTAAGAAGTGTGAAATTGTTGAATTTATCCTATCACGTTACTTGAAGATAGAGATTCAAAATAACTTGTTTATTCGTGTTTATTTATTCATGTTATGTTAGTTATAATTAAAAAAATAATTATAAACAATGGGGTTAAATTGATTGAATTCTTGTTGAGACTTCGTCATACATTATCCATTCTTCATATAGAAGAAAAAAGTATAGATTATTATGTACCGACCGAACCGATGATTATTCACGATTCCATAATTGAATCAATTACATACTGGTTCCAAACTGAAGGAATGTTATGGTAAAACTTCGTTTAAAACGATGTGGCAGAAAGCAACGTGCGACTTGAAGGACATGATCAGCTGTGGATTCTTACATCCACCACTTTTTTATATTATATAGGAACGAAAGTGCTCTTGGCTCGACATCATTTGTTCTGTTCCACTGGAACCCTCATTTTTGAGAGTGTTGCCATGTAAATAGTACACGATGGAGCTCGAGTAGAACGTATTGATTAATTTCTCAAGGGCAAGAATCTAAGGTTAGTATCGATCAATAAATTGGAACAACTTCGTAAGTCTATTTTAGATATATAAATCTAAAGGATCCAATTCGATAAAATTTAAAAGTTAATTTTGTTGGAATTGGTAAAACTCTTTTGATCAAATCAAAAGTAAAGTGTATTACGTAGGAATCAACCATTCATACGATTCTTTGATAGAAAGAAATCACAAAAAATGGTATGTTGCTGCCGTTTTGAAACGATTTAAAGATCACCGAAGTAATGTCTAAACCCAATGATTCAAGGCAAAGATAAAGATCCTGGAACAAGGAAATACCGTTTTCAATTGTCTCAACAACCAGATCATATTTAAGAATCAAAATAGATTCTAAAGGAGACAGACAAAAAGGGTTAGAGACCACTCAATAAATTTAATACCTAAAAGGTTTCTTTTGAGTTATTTGAGAGTTATTCAACTTGAGTTATGAGGATACAAATATTTTTTTTTTTGGGGGGGGGGGAAGACTAAGAAAAAGTATTTAAACTAAAATCAATAATATAATGAATTTGATGATTTTATGGATCTATTTGATATTATGATTCTATACATAGACATAATTTAGAATTTTCTCGAGCCGTACGAGGAGAAAACTTCTTATACGTTTCTAGGGGGGGGGTATTGTTCATCTATCCCAATGAGCCATTTATCGAATCGTTGCAATTGATGTTCGATCCCGACGAGAGGGAAGAGATCTTCGTAAAGTGGGTTTTTATGACCCGATAAAGAATCAAATCTATTTAAATGTTCCGGCTATTCTATATTTCCTTGAAAAAGGTGCTCAACCTACAGGAACTGTTCATGATATTTCAAAAAGGGCGGGGGTTTTTACGGAACTTCGCCCTAATCAACAAATATAATTCAATTAATGAAATAAAAAAAATGTGGATGATTTGTATATAGCCTTGTATAACCTTTTTGTTTCTTTGCTATTTCCTCTTTTGTTCTATTTATATCATACTAAATTATATCTATATCATACTAAATTTATTATTGTTACTATAAAAGAGTGTCTTTTATAACGACAAAAATCTATTTCTATTTTATTGATATAAATTTTATTGATATATATAAAATAGATAGAAAAAGATTAAGTGAATAAATAAATGAAGTAATCGGGTCTATAAATATAAAATTTTGAGATTACTGTCAATGAGTTAAGGAACAAATAAAAAAACACAAAGGATTTCACTTGCTTATTTTAGTGATTAGTGAATAGTGAATAAACCTCATTTTTTACTTAATTTATTTTTCCACCAATATTGTATCAATGTTGTGTTGTATAGAAATATTCTATATAGTGCCAATCCAACACAAGTCCTTAGTTTTTTGTTTTCTTATTTTTTCTTATAATTCTAATTGTCTAATTGATTGGAATTGTTAGTTATATTTATAAATTGTTTTTTCTTTTGTATTCTTTTCTCAACATTCATATTGACAACAGTGTATCAAATAAATATAATCCGATCGTGGATAAAAGGATCCATTTATATCTCATCTCCGTCCCATAGCTTTTATTTCATTCAAATAATGGGTTCTTGTATTTTCTGTGATACAAGAAGTCTTTTTTTGATTAAGATTAAACTCAATAAAAATCTATATATACTATAGAATTAATGGATGACATAAGAGACAAGGAGCTATTTATAAATATTTTACTTTATCCCTATTTTTATCTGAGAATTTTTTCATCGGATCTGTTCATTTTTATTATGTTCAGAATCTAATCAATTAGAATTTTAAAAATTTTTGCTATTTTAATGTTTTGATTGGTTTGGATTGCGTTGTGCAATTCAATCTTTTTTTTATTGAGATTCCGATTGTATCTACACATTCTAATTATTTTATTTGGGTTGCTAACTCAACGGTAGAGTACTCGGCTTTTAAGTGCGGCTAGCATCTTTTACACATTTGTATGAAGCAAAAGATTCGTCCATACCATCGGTAGAGTTTGTAAGACCACGACTGATCCTGAAAGGAATGAATGGAAAAAGCAGCATGTCGTATCAATGGATAATTCTAAGAATATTTCATTCTTACCGAATAGGTCCAAAACCTTATTTAAATTGTTTGAATTCTTGTCGTGTAATAAAAAAAATGAATTTGGTCGAGTGAATAAATGGGTAGAGCCCTACTACGGTTCCAATTATAGGGAAACAAAAAGTAATGAGCTTCTGTTCTTAATTTTTGAATGATTACCCGATCTAATTAGACGTTAAAAATATATTAGTGCTTAATACGGGAAAAACTTTTCCCATGAGTGGATTATAAATTTCTTATGAGTCCTAATTATTAGCTATTACCCATTATGGGGTAGAGATAAATGTGTAGAAGAAGGCAGTATATTGATAAAGATTTTTCAAAATCAAAAGAGCGATTGGATTGAAAAAATAAAGGACTTCTAACCATCTTGTTACCCTAGAATGAACATAAATCAATTAGATGGAAAAAGAGAGGCTAGAGAGTCTGTTGATGAGTCTTACTTGTTCCGAGGTATTTTCTTACTATAATACCTTGTTTTGACTGTATCGTACTATGTATCATTTGATAACCCAATAAATCACCTATTTCTTTTCTTGTTCAAATAAAAAATGGAAGAATTTCAAGGATATTTAGAACTAGATAGATATCAGCAACATGACTTCCTATACCCACTTATCTTTCGGGAGTATATTTATGCACTTGCTCATGATCATGGTTTAAATAGATCGATTTTGTTGGATAATGTAGGTTATGACACTAAATATAGTTTACTAATTATAAAACGTTTAATTAGTCGAATGTATCAACAGAATCATTTGATAATTTCCGCTAATGATTCTAACCAAAATAAATTTTTTGGGTACAACAAAAATTTGTATTCTCAAATGATGTCGGAGGGATTTGCAGTCATTGTGGAAATTCCGTTTTCCCTACGATTAGTATCTTCCTTAGAGGCGACAGAAATCGTAAAATCTTATAATTTACGATCAATTCATTCAATATTTCCTTTTTTAGAGGACAAATTCCCACATTTAAATTATGTATCAGATGTACTAATACCCTACCCCATTCATCTGGAAATCTTGGTTCAAACCCTTCGCTATTGGGTGAAAGATCCCTCTTCTTTACATTTATTACGACTCTTTCTTCACGAGTATTCTAATTGGAATAGTCTTATTACTCCAAAAAAAATTATTTTTTCAAAAAGTAATCCACGATTATTCTTGCTCCTATATAATTCTCATGTATGTGAATACGAATCCATTTTACTTTTTCTTCGTAATCAATCTTCTCATTTACGATTAACCTCTTCTGGTATCTTTTTTGAGCGAATACATTTCTATGAAAAAAAAAAAGATCCTGTAGAAGAAGTCTTCGTTAATGATTTTCCGGCCGCCATCTTATGGTTCTTCAAGGATCCTTTTATGCATTATGTTAGATATCAAGGAAAATCTATTCTGTCTTCGAAGGATACCCCTCTTCTGATGAATAAGTGGAAATATTATCTTGTCAATTTATGGCAGTGTCATTCTTATGTGTGGTCTCAACCAGGAAGGATTTATATAAACCAATTATCCAAGCATTCCCTTGATTTTTTGGGTTATTTTTCAAGTATGCGACCAAACCTTTCGGTGGTACGGGGTCAAATGCTAGAAAATTCATTTATAATGGATAATGCTATGAAGAAGCTTG